ACCTAACAAAGCCCATCACCACCCCCCTTCCCCCCCCCCAGCGCATTTTCTTCTTGCTCTTAGGGTATGTATAACAATGCATCACACTCTCTGCCCCATCAGACAGTCAATGAAATGTAGGATAGCCAATGTCATACGTCATGCCTCCCCTCCAAAAACCCAAACATTATCTCCAAAACAAGTGATATACGGCCAGTACACCCACCAGACACATTCTTGCCACAGGTACCATAAAGCCCAAATGTTCCTACCCATAGCCAAGCCGCAAGCGTTACCCAAACACTAGAAGATTATCTACTATACATAAACCCCAAGCTAGTAAACGGCTACCGTCACAGTACACCTTTGCATTCCCCTAGTCTACAGAATTCGCCCACCTCCTAGGTACAATGTCCTTCCAACAGCCTTCAAGCACTCCCAAGCCAGAGAACATGGTTATCTATTAATCGCGCTTCTCACGAGAACCGAACTACTCAACGTATGGGTGTTATAGGTTATTGCCCTCAAGCGCATAAATCTCCTATACTTGCTCTTTTGCGCTATTGGTTGTAACTTCAGGACCATAAACTGGTCTACTCCATCCTACTTGCTCTTCACAGATACAAGTGGTCGGTTGAATATTCCTCCCTAACTTCATTACCGCGGCATACCGACCTCCTACACTTGTTTTTTTTTAGCGTCTCTTCAATAAACCCTTCAAGTGCGTAGCAGGAGTTATCTTCCTCTTGACATGTCCATCACATGACCGCCGAACATATGAACCCCTCAACACCCAGAATGTCATGGTCTGACGGATAAGCCAGTCGCAAACTTAGCACTGATGCACTTTGACCCCATTCATGGAGGGCGCGCTACCTACCTCTAGACAACAGATAGTGTAATGGTTGCCGGACATATAATTTATTTTAACACTTACTAGGAACTATCATTCAAAGTTCCATTTTACGCGTTTATTTTTTTTATCTTGACATTTTCATTTCTTTTCATCAAAAAACTAAACCACATATCCCTACATTAACCAAACCATTTATCATCAACATTTCTAATTTACATTCCTCTAAACTTTCTACTACCAAAAACAACGATTGATCACCATCATCACACTACCATAAAAACAGAACCACCCCTAAAACCAACCCCATCTTAAAAACCAAACAAAAATAAGAATCACAACAACAAACCATTAACCATTACCCCCTCCCCCGTTCTTGTAGCTTATAGCAAAGCATGACACTGAAGATGTCAAGATGGCTGCCACAAACACCCAAGGACAAAAGACTTAGTCCTAACCTTACTGTTAGTTTTTGCTAGGTATATACATGCAAGTATCCGCGCCCCAGTGTAGATGCCCTGGACACCTTAACTAGGTAGATAGGAGCGGGTATCAGGCTCACCATAACCGTAGCCCAAGACGCCTTGCAATTGCCACGCCCCCACGGGTACTCAGCAGTAGTTAATATTAAGCAATGAGTGTAAACTTGACTTAGCCATAGCAAATCTAGGGTTGGTAAATCCTGTGCCAGCCACCGCGGTCATACAGGAGACCCAAATTAACTTTATAACGGCGTAAAGAGTGGTCACATGCTATCCAAGTAACTAAGATTAAAAAGCAACTGAGCTGTCGCAAGCCCAAGATGCCAATAAGGCCTCCTATCAAAGAAGATCTTAGAACAACGATTAATTGAACTCCACGAAAGCCAGGGCCCAAACTGGGATTAGATACCCCACTATGCCTGGCCCTAAATCTTGATGCTTACCCCCACTAAAGCATCCGCCCGAGAACTACGAGCACTAACGCTTAAAACTCTAAGGACTTGGCGGTGCCCCAAACCCACCTAGAGGAGCCTGTTCTGTAATCGATGATCCACGATATACCTGACCATTCCTTGCCAAAACAGCCTACATACCGCCGTCGCCAGCCCACCTCCCCTGAAAGCCCAACAGTGAGCGCAACAGCCCCACCACGCTAATAAGACAGGTCAAGGTATAGCCTATGGAATGGTAGTAATGGGCTACATTTTCTAGAATAGAACATTACGGCAAAGGGGTATGAAACAACCCCTAGAAGGCGGATTTAGCAGTAAAGTGGGACAATCGAGCCCTCTTTAAGCCGGCCCTGGGACACGTACATACCGCCCGTCACCCTCCTCGCAGGCGCCCCCCCCCCCCCCCATAACTAATAAGCTACTCAGCCAAAGATGAGGTAAGTCGTAACAAGGTAAGTGTACCGGAAGGTGCACTTAGATTACCAAGACGTAGCTTAACCTAAAGCATTCAGCTTACACCTGAAAAATGTCTGCTAACATCAGATCGTCTTGATGCCAAACTCTAGCCCAATCTACATGACCTGGAATAACAAAGCTATCACACACAACCCAACTAAAGCATTCACTAGTCCTAGTATAGGCGATAGAAAAGACACCATTGGCGCGATAGAGACCACGTACCGTAAGGGAAAGATGAAATAACAATGAAACCTAAGCTATAAACAGCAAAGATCAACCCTTGTACCTTTTGCATCATGGTCTAGCAAGAAAAACCAAGCAAAATGAATTTAAGTTTGCCACCCCGAAACCCAAGCGAGCTACTTACGAGCAGCTATTACTGAGCGAACCCGTCTCTGTGGCAAAAGAGTGGGATGACTTGTTAGTAGAGGTGAAAAGCCAATCGAGCTGGGTGATAGCTGGTTGCCTGTGAAACGAATCTAAGTTCACTCTTAATTCTTCTCCAAGGAAAACTCACAAACCCCAATGAAGCGAATTAAGGGCTATTTAAAGGAGGTACAGCTCCTTTAAAAAAGAATACAATCTCCACGAGCGGATAAATTATAGTCTCCAATCTTAATGTGGGCCCTCAAGCAGCCATCAACAAAGAGTGCGTTAAAGCTCTACACTACAAAAATATAAGAACTTCATGACTCCCTCCCCACTAACAGGCTAACCTATAATCAAATAGGAGAATTAATGCTAGAATGAGTAACCAGGGTCCTCCCTCTACGACGCAAGCTTACATCCGTACATTATTAACAAACCCCCAGTATACGACAAATCAAACAAGCACAGTATTAAATAACTTGTTAACCCGACAGAGGAGCGTCCATTAAGAAAGATTAAAACCTGTAAAAGGAACTAGGCAAACCCGTCAAGGCCCGACTGTTTACCAAAAACATAGCCTTCAGCAAACCTAAGACAAGTATTGAAGGTGATGCCTGCCCGGTGACTCACGTTCAACGGCCGCGGTATCCTAACCGTGCAAAGGTAGCGCAATCAATTGTCCCATAAATCGAGACTAGTATGAATGGCTAAACGAGGTCTTAACTGTCTCTTACAGGCAATCGGTGAAATTGATCTCCCTGTACAAAAGCAGGGATAAACCCATAAGACGAGAAGACCCTGTGGAACTTTAAAACCAGCAACCACCTCAAAACACATACTCACCCATCGGGTTCACTGACATACGAGCTACTGGTCTGCGTTTTTCGGTTGGGGCGACCTTGGAGCAAAACAAAACCTCCAAAAATTAGACCACACCTCTAGACTGAGAGCAACCCCTCAACGTGCTAATAGCACCCAGACCCAATATAATTGATCAATGGACCAAGCTACCCCAGGGATAACAGCGCAATCTCCTCCGAGAGTCCGTATCGACGGGGAGGTTTACGACCTCGATGTTGGATCAGGACATCCTAGTGGTGCAGCCGCTACTAAGGGTTCGTTTGTTCAACGATTAACAGTCCTACGTGATCTGAGTTCAGACCGGAGTAATCCAGGTCGGTTTCTATCTATGATGAACTCTTCCCAGTACGAAAGGATAGGAAAAGTGAGGCCAATACCACAAGCAAGCCTTCGCCTTAAGTAATGAAACCAACTAAATTACAAAAGGCTACCACACCACATCTCATCCAAGAAAAGGATCAGCTAGCGTGGCAGAGCTCGGAAAATGCAAAAGGCTTAAGTCCTTTAACTCAGAGGTTCAAATCCTCTCCCTAGCTTAACCCCAACCCCCCCATGATCAACCACCCCCTCTTAATCAACCTCATCATAGCCCTCTCCTATGCCCTCCCAATTTTAATCGCAGTAGCCTTCCTCACACTGGTAGAACGCAAAATCCTCAGCTACATACAAGGTCGGAAGGGCCCAAATGTCGTTGGCCCCTTCGGGCTACTACAACCCCTAGCAGACGGCGTAAAACTGTTCATTAAAGAACCGATCCGACCATCAACATCCTCCCCAATCTTATTCCTTGCAACCCCAATGTTGGCCCTACTATTAGCAATCTCAATTTGAACCCCACTGCCCCTTCCATTCTCACTAGCCGACCTAAACCTAGGCTTACTTTTCCTACTAGCCATATCTAGCCTAGCAGTGTACTCCATCCTATGATCCGGTTGAGCCTCCAATTCAAAGTACGCTCTAATCGGAGCATTACGAGCAGTGGCCCAAACAATCTCATATGAGGTCACTCTAGCTATTATCCTACTCTCTGTCATCCTCCTCAGCGGCAACTACACCCTCAGCACTCTTGCTGTCACCCAAGAGCCACTTTACCTCATTTTCTCCTGCTGACCACTAGCCATAATATGATACGTCTCTACCCTCGCTGAAACCAACCGCGCCCCCTTTGATTTGACAGAAGGTGAGTCAGAACTAGTCTCCGGATTTAACGTAGAATATGCAGCAGGTCCTTTCGCACTATTCTTCTTAGCCGAGTACGCTAATATCATACTCATGAACACACTAACCACTATTCTTTTCTTCAACCCAAGCTTTCTCAACCCCCCTCAAGAATTATTCCCTGTCATCCTGGCTACAAAAGTATTACTATTATCAGCAGGGTTCCTATGAATCCGAGCTTCCTACCCACGATTCCGATATGACCAACTAATACACCTACTATGAAAGAATTTCCTGCCACTCACATTAGCCCTATGCCTTTGGCACACCAGCATACTAATCTGCTACGCGGGCCTGCCTCCTTATCTGAGGTCTTACTGGAAATGTGCCTGAACATTAAGGGTCACTATGATAAAGTGAACACGGAGGTGCACCAATCCTCTCATTTCCTATCACTTAGAAAAGCAGGAATCGAACCTACACTAGAGGAATCAAAACCCTCCATACTTCCTTTATATTACTTTCTAGTAGGGTCAGCTAAACAAGCTATCGGGCCCATACCCCGAAAATGATGGTTCAACTCCTTCCCCTGCTAATGAATCCCCAAGCAAACCTAATTTTCATCACCAGCCTACTCCTAGGAACAACCATCACTATCTCAAGCAACCATTGGATTATAGCTTGGACCGGACTTGAAATCAACACCCTCGCCATTCTCCCCCTAATTTCAAAATCCCATCACCCGCGAGCCATCGAGGCCGCTACTAAATACTTCCTAACTCAAGCAGCTGCCTCCGCCCTAGTCTTATTCTCCAGCATGACCAACGCATGACACACCGGACAATGAGACATTACTCAGCTCACTCATCCTGCATCCTGCCTAATTCTCACTTCAGCCATCGCAATAAAATTGGGATTAGTGCCATTCCATTTCTGATTCCCAGAAGTACTTCAAGGTTCTCCTCTTACTACAGGTCTTATCCTATCTACCATTATAAAACTCCCCCCAATCACACTACTATACATAACTTCGCCCTCATTAAACCCAACTCTCCTAACCACCCTAGCTATCTTATCAGCAGCCCTAGGAGGATGAATAGGCCTTAACCAAACACAAATCCGAAAAATTCTGGCCTTTTCTTCCATCTCTCACCTAGGCTGAATAGCAATCATCATTGTCTATAACCCTAAACTCACCCTCCTCAATTTCTATCTGTACGCCATAATGACTGCAACCGTCTTCTTAACCCTAAACACAACCAAAGTACTAAAACTGTCCACCCTAATAGTCGCATGAACCAAAGCCCCATCTTTAAACACAATATTACTCCTAGCCCTACTCTCCCTTGCAGGGCTCCCCCCTCTAACAGGATTCCTACCCAAATGACTCATCATCCAAGAGCTAACTAAACAAGACATAGCCCCAGCAGCCACACTCATCTCTCTCCTTTCCCTACTAAGCTTATTCTTCTATCTCCGCCTAGCATACTGCACAACAATTACACTACCCCCACACACCACAAACCACATGAAGCAGTGACGCACTAACAAACCAACCAGCACTACAATTGCCATCTTAACCACCATGTCCGTCATGCTCCTCCCCATCTCCCCCATGATTTATACTCTCGTCTAAGAAACTTAGGATTACCCAAACCGAAGGCCTTCAAAGCCTTAAACAAGAGTTAGACCCTCTTAGTTTCTGCTAAAGTCCGCAGGCCACTACCCTGCATCCCCTGAATGCAACTCAGGTACTTTAATTAAGCTAGGACCTTTCAATTACCTAGGCAGATGGGCTTCGATCCCACGACTCTATAGTTAACAGCTATATGCCCTAACCAACAGGCCTCTGCCTAAGACTCCGGTACACGTCTAATGCACATCAATGAGCTTGCAACTCACTATGAATTTCACTACAGAGTCGATAAGAAGAGGAATTGAACCTCTGTAAAAAGGACTACAGCCTAACGCTTAAACACTCAGCCATCTTACCTGTGACATTCATTACTCGATGATTATTCTCAACCAACCACAAAGATATCGGTACCCTATACTTAATCTTTGGCGCATGAGCCGGGATAGTAGGTACTGCCCTAAGTCTCCTCATCCGAGCAGAGCTGGGTCAACCTGGAGCCCTTCTAGGAGACGACCAAGTCTACAACGTAGTAGTTACAGCCCATGCTTTTGTAATAATTTTCTTCATAGTCATGCCAATTATAATCGGAGGGTTTGGAAACTGACTAGTCCCACTAATAATTGGAGCCCCAGACATAGCATTCCCACGAATGAATAACATGAGTTTCTGACTACTCCCCCCATCTTTCCTCCTTCTTCTAGCATCCTCCACTGTGGAAGCAGGTGTCGGCACAGGTTGAACAGTATACCCACCACTAGCCGGCAACCTAGCCCACGCTGGAGCTTCAGTCGATCTAGCAATCTTCTCCCTACACCTAGCCGGTATTTCTTCAATCCTAGGAGCCATTAACTTTATCACAACAGCAATCAACATAAAACCCCCTGCCCTCTCACAATACCAAACCCCCCTATTCGTTTGATCTGTCCTAATCACTGCAGTCCTACTGCTCCTCTCTCTTCCAGTACTAGCTGCCGGAATTACGATACTCCTTACAGATCGCAACCTCAACACTACATTCTTCGATCCCGCAGGGGGAGGAGACCCTATTCTATACCAACACCTTTTCTGATTTTTCGGCCATCCCGAAGTCTACATCCTAATCCTACCAGGATTCGGAATTATCTCCCACGTTGTAACATACTACGCAGGTAAAAAAGAACCATTCGGTTACATAGGAATAGTATGAGCCATACTATCCATCGGGTTCCTTGGATTCATTGTTTGAGCCCACCACATATTCACGGTAGGAATAGACGTTGATACTCGAGCATACTTTACATCTGCCACTATAATCATTGCTATCCCAACTGGTATCAAAGTATTCAGCTGACTAGCCACACTCCACGGAGGTACAATCAAATGAGACCCCCCAATACTATGAGCCCTAGGATTCATCTTCTTATTTACCATCGGAGGACTAACAGGAATCGTGCTGGCAAACTCCTCACTAGACATTGCCCTACACGACACTTACTACGTAGTAGCCCACTTCCACTATGTTCTCTCCATAGGGGCAGTATTCGCAATCCTAGCCGGTTTTACCCACTGATTCCCTCTATTCACAGGATATACTCTCCACTCAACATGAGCAAAAGTACACTTTGGCGTTATGTTCGTAGGCGTAAACCTAACCTTCTTCCCCCAACATTTCCTGGGCCTAGCCGGAATACCACGACGATACTCAGACTACCCAGACGCCTACACATTATGAAACGCCATCTCCTCAGTAGGATCCCTTATTTCCCTAACAGCCGTAATCATGCTGGTCTTCATCATCTGAGAAGCCTTTGCATCAAAACGTAAAGTCCTGCAGCCAGAACTAACAAGCACAAACGTCGAATGAATTCACGGCTGCCCGCCCCCATTCCACACCTTCGAAGAACCCGCCTTCGTCCAAGTCCAAGAAAGGAAGGAATCGAACCCCCATATGTTGGTTTCAAGCCAACCGCATAGACCACTCATGCTTCTTTCTCATAAAGAGATGTTAGTAAAACAATTACATAGCCTTGTCAAGACTAAATTGCAGGTGAAAATCCAGCACATCTCCCTTCAAACATGGCCAACCACTCACAACTTAATTTTCAAGATGCCTCCTCACCTATCATAGAAGAACTGATAGGATTTCACGATCACGCCCTAATGGTTGCACTAGCAATCTGCAGCTTAGTCCTATACCTATTAACCCACACACTCACAGAAAAACTAACATCAAACACAGTCAACGCACAAGTAATTGAACTTGTCTGAACAATCCTGCCAGCTATAGTACTAATCATACTTGCCCTACCATCTCTACGGATCCTCTACATAATAGACGAAATCAACGAACCTGACTTAACCCTAAAAGCCATCGGCCATCAATGATACTGAACCTACGAATACACAGACCTCAAAGACTTAACATTCGACTCCTACATAATCCCAACAGCAGACCTACCCCTAGGACACTTCCGCCTGCTAGAAGTCGACCACCGTGTTGTTGTCCCCATAAATTCTACCATTCGAGTTATCGTCACTGCCGATGACGTCCTCCACTCATGAGCCGTACCCAGCTTAGGTGTAAAAACCGACGCAGTACCAGGCCGCCTCAACCAAACCTCCTTCCTTGCCTCCCGACCAGGTGTTTTCTACGGACAATGCTCAGAAATCTGCGGAGCTAACCACAGCTTCATACCAATCGTAGTAGAATCCACCCCACTCCCCGATTTCGAAAACTGATCCTCCCTAATTCCATCCTAATCATTAAGAAGCTATGAACCAGCATTAGCCTTTTAAGCTAAAGAAAGAGGGACCCTCCCCCTCCTTAATGATATGCCTCAACTAAACCCCAGCCCCTGACTTTTTATCATGCTCACTTCATGACTCACCTTTTCCCTAATCATCCAACCTAAACTCCTATCATTCGTATCAATAAACCCCCCTTCCAACAAACCACCCACTGCCCCTAGCACTACCCCCTGAACCTGACCATGAACCTAAGCTTCTTCGACCAATTCTCAAGCCCATCCTTCCTAGGAATCCCCTTAATCCTCATCTCAATAACATTCCCAGCCCTCCTACTACCATCCCTAGACAACCGATGAATCACCAACCGCCTATCAACACTCCAACTATGATTTATCAACCTAGTTACAAAACAGCTAATAATACCCCTAGATAAAAAAGGCCATAAATGAGCCCTAATTTTAACATCTCTCCTCATCTTCCTCCTACTAATCAACCTACTAGGCCTACTACCATACACATTCACCCCAACCACTCAACTATCCATAAACCTAGCCCTAGCCTTCCCCCTATGACTAGCCACCCTCCTGACTGGCCTACGAAACCAACCCTCCGCCTCACTAGGCCACCTCCTACCAGAAGGCACCCCAACCCCACTAATCCCCGCACTAATCCTAATCGAAACAACAAGCCTACTCATTCGCCCACTAGCCCTGGGCGTACGCCTAACAGCCAACCTCACAGCAGGCCACCTCCTCATTCAACTCATTTCCACAGCCACAATAGCCCTATTCTCCACAATACCCATAATCTCACTTCTAACCCTACTAGTTCTATTCCTACTAACCATCCTAGAAGTAGCAGTAGCAATAATCCAAGCCTACGTATTCGTACTCCTACTAAGCCTATACCTACAGGAAAACATCTAACCCCCAATGGCACACCAAGCACATTCCTACCACATAGTCGACCCCAGCCCCTGACCTATCCTGGGAGCAGCAGCCGCCCTAATAACTGCCTCAGGCCTAACAATATGATTCCACCACAATTCCCCCCGACTCCTCATCCTAGGCCTACTATCAACTATCCTAGTTATATTCCAATGATGACGGGACATTATCCGAGAAAGCACATTTCAAGGTCACCACACCCCCACCGTACAAAAAGGGCTACGTTACGGGATGGCTCTATTTATCACATCAGAAGCTTTTTTCTTCCTAGGCTTTTTCTGAGCTTTCTTCCACTCCAGCCTCGCCCCCACACCTGAACTAGGAGGACAATGACCGCCCGTCGGAATCAAACCCCTCAACCCCATAGAAGTCCCACTCCTAAACACTGCCATCCTACTAGCCTCTGGAGTCACCGTTACATGAGCCCACCACAGTATCACAGAAGCTAACCGAAAACAAGCAATCCAAGCCCTACTATTAACAGTACTCTTAGGATTCTACTTCACCGCCCTACAAGCCATGGAATACTACGAAGCCCCCTTCTCCATCGCCGACGGGGTGTACGGCTCAACTTTCTTTGTCGCCACCGGCTTCCATGGCCTACACGTAATCATCGGCTCTACATTCCTATTAGTATGCCTCCTACGCCTAATCAAATACCACTTTACATCAAACCACCACTTCGGATTCGAAGCTGCCGCCTGATACTGACATTTCGTAGACGTTGTATGACTGTTCCTCTATATCTCTATCTACTGATGAGGATCCTACTCTTCTAGTATATTAATTACAATCGACTTCCAATCCTTAAAATCTGGTTTAACCCCAGAGAAGAGTAATAAACATAGTCTCATTCATACTAACACTATCACTAACCCTAAGCATCCTCCTAACAGCATTAAATTTTTGACTTGCCCAAATAACCCCAGACTCAGAAAAACTCTCCCCCTATGAATGCGGATTCGACCCCCTAGGATCTGCCCGACTCCCCTTCTCCATCCGCTTCTTCCTAGTAGCCATCCTATTCCTCTTATTCGACCTAGAAATCGCCCTACTACTACCACTACCCTGAGCTACCCAACTACAAACCCCTATCACTACTCTAACTTGAACCTCCGTACTTATTTCACTCCTAACCCTAGGGCTGGTGTACGAATGAATACAAGGAGGATTAGAATGAGCAGAATAACAGAAAGTTAGTCTAACCAAGACAGTTGATTTCGACTCAACAGATTATAGCTTCTACCCTATAACTTTCTATATGTCCTACCTCCACTTAAGCTTCTACTCAGCCTTCACCCTAAGCAGCCTAGGCTTAGCCTTTCACCGAACCCACCTAATCTCGGCCCTACTATGTTTAGAAAGCATAATACTATCCATGTACATCGCCCTAGCCATATGACCCATCCAAATACAATCATCATCCTCCACCATCTTACCCATCCTCATACTAACATTCTCCGCCTGCGAAGCAGGCACAGGACTAGCCCTGCTAGTAGCCTCAACCCGAACCCACGGATCCGACCACCTACACAACTTCAACCTCCTACAATGCTAAAAATCATCACCCCAACCGCAATACTCCTCCCCCTAGCCCTCCTCTCCCCACGTAAACATCTATGAACCAACACCACACTGTACAGCCTACTAATTGCTGCCATCAGCCTCCAATGACTTACCCCAACGTACTATCCAAATAAAGGTTTAACCCCCTGAACATCCATTGACCAAATCTCCTCCCCCCTACTAGTACTCTCATGCTGACTACTACCCCTTATAATTATAGCAAGCCAAAACCACTTAGAACAAGAACCCATCACCCGTAAACGAATCTTTGCCACAACAGTAATCCTAGCCCAACTATTCATCCTCCTAGCTTTCTCTGCCTCAGAACTAATACTCTTCTACATCGCATTCGAAGCCACCCTCATCCCCACTCTCATTCTCATCACGCGATGAGGAAACCAACCAGAACGATTAAACGCTGGCATTTACCTCCTATTCTACACCCTTGCCAGCTCACTGCCACTATTAATCGCCATCCTCCACTTACAAAACCAAATAGGCACATTATACCTACCAATACTCAAACTCTCACACCCTACATTAAACTCTTCCTGATCCAACTTAGCTGCAAGTCTAGCCCTCCTACTAGCCTTCATAGTAAAAGCCCCACTATACGGACTACACCTATGACTCCCCAAAGCCCATGTAGAAGCCCCTATCGCAGGCTCAATACTATTAGCAGCTCTCCTCCTAAAACTCGGAGGTTATGGAATCATACGAATCACAATACTAGTAGACCCAACATCAAATAACCTACATTACCCATTCATCACTCTAGCCCTATGAGGAGCCCTAATAACCAGCGCCATCTGCCTACGCCAAATCGACCTGAAATCACTAATCGCCTACTCATCCGTCAGCCACATAGGACTAGTTGTAGCCGCAACTATGATCCAAACCCAATGAGCATTCTCAGGAGCTATGATCCTAATAATCTCACATGGATTAACATCATCAATACTATTCTGCCTAGCCAATACAAACTACGAACGAACCCACAGCCGAATCCTACTACTCACACGAGGACTTCAACCTCTCCTACCCCTCATAGCCACCTGATGACTTCTAGCCAACCTAACAAACATAGCCCTCCCCCCAACAACAAACCTCATGGCAGAGTTAACCATTGTAATCGCACTTTTCAACTGATCCGCCCTTACAATCATTCTAACAGGAGCCGCAATCCTACTCACCGCCTCATACACTCTATACATACTAATAATAACACAACGAGGCACCCTCCCATCCCACATCACATCCATCCAAAACTCCTCCACACGAGAACATCTCCTAATAGCCCTACATATACTCCCCATAATACTCCTGATCCTAAAACCTGAGCTAATCTCAGGCATCCCCATATGCAAGTATAGTTTCAATAAAAACATTAGACCGTGAATCTAAAAATAGAAGTTAAACTCTTCTTACCTGCCGAGGAGAGGTAAAACCAGCGAGAACTGCTAACTCTTGCATCTGAGTATAAAACCTCAGTCTCCTTACTTTCAAAGGATAACAGTAATCCAATGGTCTTAGGAGCCACTCATCTTGGTGCAAATCCAAGTGAAAGTAATGGATCTTTCACTAGTCCTAAACACATCCATACTCCTAACCCTAGCCATCCTCTCCACCCCCATCCTATTCCCCCTTCTATCCAACAACCTCAAAAATACCCCTAACACAATCACAAACACGGTCAAAACCTCCTTCCTAGTCAGCCTCATCCCAATAACAATCTACATTCACTCCGGAACAGAAAGCCTCACCTTCCTCTGAGAATGAAAATTCATTATAAACTTTAAAATCCCCATCAGCCTAAAAATAGACTTCTACTCCCTCACTTTTTTCCCCATCGCCCTATTCGTATCATGATCCATCCTACAATTTGCAACGTGATACATAGCCTCAGACCCCTATATCACAAAATTCTTCACTTACCTCCTATTCTTCCTAATTGCCATACTCATCCTAATCATCGCCAATAACCTATTTGTCCTATTCATCGGCTGAGAAGGAGTCGGAATCATATCCTTCCTACTAATCAGTTGATGATACGGCCGGGCAGAAGCCAACACTGCCGCCCTCCAAGCCGTGCTTTACAACCGAGTTGGAGACATTGGACTCATCCTATGCATAGCATGACTAGCCTCCGCCACAAACACTTGAGAAATCCAACAACTACCCACCTCCCCCCAAACCCCCACACTACCCCTACTAGGCCTAATCTTAGCTGCAACAGGAAAATCCGCCCAATTCGGACTTCATCCCTGACTACCTGCCGCAATAGAAGGCCCCACCCCCGTATCCGCCCTACTCCACTCCAGCACAATAGTGGTAGCCGGAATCTTCCTACTCATTCGAACCCATCCCCTATTCAACAACAACCAAACCGCCCTAACCCTATGCTTATGTTTAGGTGCTCTATCCACACTATTTGCAGCCACATGCGCCCTCACCCAAAACGACATTAAAAAAATTATCGCTTTCTCTACTTCAAGCCAACTAGGCCTAATAATAGTCACCATCGGATTGAACCTCCCCGAACTAGCCTTCCTTCATATCTCCACCCACGCATTCTTCAAAGCCATACTCTTCCTATGCTCAGGCTCCATCATCCACAGCCTAAATGGCGAACAAGATATTCGAAAAATAGGAGGACTTCAAAAAATACTACCCACAACCACCGCATGCCTCACTATCGGCAACCTCGCCCTAATAGGAACACCATTCCTAGCAGGCTTCTACTCAAAAGACCAGATTATTGAAAGCCTAAACACATCCTATCTAAACACCTGAGCCCTAGTCTTAACCCTCCTAGCCACATCATTCACCGCAGTATACACAATCCGTATAACCACATTAGTACAAACCGGCTTCGTCCGAATCCCACCCCTAACCCCAATGAATGAAAATAACCCCGCAGTGACTTCCCCCATTACTCGCCTTGCATTAGGAAGTATCCTAGCAGGATTCCTAATTACCTCATTCATCATCCCCACAAAAACCCCTCCAATAACCATACCCCTACACATCAAAATAACCGCCCTAATCGTAACAGCCCTAGGCATCGCTCTAGCACTAGAAATCTCAAAAATAACCCAAACCCTAATCCTCACAAAACAAACCCCCTTCTCAAACTTCTCTACATCCCTAGGCTACTTCAACCCCCTAACTCACCGCCTAAGCATGACTAACCTCCTCAGCGGAGGACAAAATATTGCCTCCCACCTAATTGACCTCTCCTGATACAAAACACTAGGCCCAGAAGGACTGGCTAAACTACAACTAATAGCAACCAAAACCGCCACTACCCTACACTCTGGCCTAATCAAAGCCTACCTGGGATCATTCGCCCTATCTATCCTCATCATCCTTATATCCTCATACAGAACCAACCAATGGCCCTCAACCTTCGTAAAAACCACCAAATCCTAAAAGTCATCAACAACGCCCTAATCGACCTCCCAACTCCATCAAACATCTCAACATGATGGAACTTCGGATCTCTATTAGGCCTCTGCCTAATCACTCAAATCATCACAGGTCTTCTGCTAGCCATACACTACACAGCAGATACCAACCTAGCTTTCTCCTCCGTAGCCCACATATGCCGAGACGTGCAATTCGGCTGACTTATCCGCAACCTTCATGCAAACGGAGCCTCCTTCTTCTTCATCTGCATCTACCTCCACATCGGCCGAGGACTCTACTACGGCTCATACCTGAACAAAGAAACCTGAAACATCGGAGTCATCCTCCTCCTAACCCTCATAGCAACTGCTTTCGTAGGCTACGTCCTACCATGAGGCCAAATATCATTCTGAGGAGCTACCGTAATCACAAACCTATTCTCAGCCATCCCCTACATCGGACAAACACTAGTCGAATGAGCCTGAGGAGGATTCTCCGTCGACAACCCCACACTAACCCGATTCTTCGCCCTCCACTTCCTACTCCCATTCGCCATCGTAGGACTTACACTAGTCCATCTCACCTTCCTCCACGAAACAGGCTCAAACAACCCACTAGGAATTCCCTCAGACTGCGACAAAATCCCCTTCCATCCCTACTACACCATCAAAGACATCCTAGGATTCGTACTAATACTCTCCCTACTCGTCTCACTAGCCCTGTTCATCCCCAACCTCCTAGGAGACCCAGAAAATTTCACACCAGCCAACCCGCTAGTCACCCCTCCCCACATTAAACCAGAATGATATTTCCTATTCGCTTATGCTATCCTCCGATCCATCCCAAACAAATTAGGCGGAGTATTGGCTCTAGCCGCATCAATCCTAGTCCTATTCCTAACACCACTACTACACACATCAAAACTACGATCAATAACCTTCCGTCCCCTATCCCAAATCCTATTCTGAACCCTAGTCGCTAACATCCTCATTCTAACTTGAGTAGGCAGCCAACCAGTAGAACACCCATTCATCATCATTGGTCAACTAGCCTCGTTCACCTACTTTGCAATCATTCTAATCCTATTCCCCCTCGCGGCCGCTTTAGAAAATAAACTACTCAAACTTTAATCAACTCTAATAGTTTATAAAAACATTGGTCTTGTAAACCAAAGATTGAAGACTAAACCCCTTCTTAGAGTTACCCAACCCCATTTCAGGAAGAAAGGACTTAAACCTTCCTCTCCAACTCCCAAAGCTGGAATTTTCAACTAAACTACTTCCTGATCCTCCCACTAAACAGCCCGAATAGCCCCCCGAGACAACCCCCGAACAAGCTCTAACACCACAAACAAAGTCAACAATAACCCCCACCCCCCAATTAAAAGCAACCCCGCCCCCTCCGAATACAACAGAGCCACCCCACTAAAATCCGACCGAACCGACAACAAACCACCACTATTCACTGTTCCCTCATCCACCAAAACTTCCAACACACCACCCACAATAAGCCCTACCACCACAACCAATCCCATCCCAAAACCATAACCAACAACCCCCCAACTTCCTCAAGCCTCTGGATAAGGATCCGCTGCCAACGACACTGAATAAACAAACACTACCAACATCCCCCCCAAATAAACTATAACAAGAACCAAAGAAACAAAAGAAACCCCCAAACTCACCAATCAACCACATCCTGCAACCGCCGCCACAACCAACCCTAACACCCCATAATAAGGAGAAGGATTAGATGCAACTGCCAACCCCCCTAAAACAAAACATAACCCCAAAAACAAAACAAATTCTATCATAAATTCTCGCTCGGCCTTTCTCCGAGATCTATGGCCTGAAAAACCATCGTTACAAAATTTAACTACAAGAAC